TCCAAAAGGGAAAAAGATTTCTGAGAGTTGTTTCATGGATCCGCAAGAGAGTACTTGGGTTCTCCCAATAAATAAAAAGTGTATCATGCCTGAATCTAACCGGAGTTCGCGGTGGTGGAGGAACCGGATCGGAAAAAAGAGGGATTCTAGTTGTAAGATATCTAATGAAACCGTAGCTGGAATTGAGATCTCATTCAAAGAGAAAGATAGCAAATATCTGGAGTTTCTTTTTTTATCCTATACGGATGATCCGATCCGCAAGGACCATGATTGGGAATTGTTTGATCGTCTTTCTCCGAGGAAGAAGCGAAACATAATCAACTTGAATTCGGGACAGCTATTCGAAATCTTAGGGAAAGACTTGATTTGTTATCTCATGTCTGCTTTTCGTGAAAAAAGACCAATTGAAGGGGAGGTTTTCTTCAAACAACAAGGAGCTGAGGCAACTATTCAATCAAATGATATTGAGCATGTTTCCCATCTCTTCTCGAGAAACAAGTGGGGTATTTCTTTGCAAAATTGTGCTCAATTTCATATGTGGCAATTCCGCCAAGATCTCTTTGTTAGTTGGGGGAAGAATCAGCACGAATTGGATTTTTTGAGGAACGTATCGAGAGAGAATTTGATTTGGTTAGACAATGTGTGGTTGGTAAACAAGGATCGGTTTTTTAGCAAGGTACGGAATGTATTGTCAAATATTCAATATGATTCCACAAGATCTATTTTCGTTCAAGTAAGGGATTCTAGCCAATTGAAAGGATCTTCTGATCAATCCATAGATCATTTCGATTCCATTAGAAATGAGGATTCGGAATATCACACATTGATCGATCAAACAGAGATTCAGCAACTAAAAGAAAGATCGATTCTTTTGGATCCTTCCTTTCTTCAAACGGAACGAACAGAGATAGAATCAGATCGATTCCCGAAATGCCTTTTTGGATCTTCCTCAATGTCCCGGCTATTCACGGAACGTGAGAAGCAGATGAATGATCATCTGCTTCCGGAAGAAATCGAAGAATTTCTTGGGAATCCTACAAGATCAATTCGTTCTTTTTTCTCTGACAGATGGTCAGAACTTCATCTGGGTTCGAATCCTACTGAGAGGTCCACTAGAGATCAGAAATTTTTGAAGAAAAAACAAGATGTTTCTTTTGTCCCTTCCAGGCGATCGGAAAATAAAGAAATGGTTGATATATTCAAGATAATTACGTATTTACAAAATACCGCCTCAATTCATCCTATTTCATCAGATCCGGGATGTGATATGGTTCCGAAGGATGAACCGGATATGGACAGTTCCAATAAGATTTCATTCTTGAAAAAAAATCCATTTTTTGATTTATTTCATCTATTCCATGACCGGAACAAAGGGGGATACACGTTACACCACGATTTTGAATCAGAAGAGAGATTTCAAGAAATGGCAGATCTATTCACTCTATCAATAACCGAGCCGGATCTGGTGTATCATAGGGGATTTGCCTTTTCTATTGATTCCTACGGGTTGGATCAAAAAAAATTCTTGAATGAGGTATTCAACTCCAGAGATGAATCGAAAAAGAAATCTTTATTGGTTCTACCTCCTCTTTTTTATGAAGAGAATGAATCTTTTTATCGAAGGATCAGAAAAAAATCGGTCCGGATCTACTGCGGGAATGATTTGGAAGATCCAAAACTAAAAACAGCGGTATTTGCTAGCAACAACATAATGGAGGCAGTCAATCAATATAGATTGATCCGAAATCTGATTCAAATCCAATATAGCACCTATGGGTACATAAGAAATGTATCGAATCGATTCTTTTTAATGAATAGATCCGATCGCAACTTCGAATATGGAATTCAAAGGGATCGAATAGGAAATGATACTCTGAATCATATAACTATAATGAAATATACGATCAACCAACATTTATCGAATTTGAAAAAGAGTCAGAAGAAATGGTTTGATCCTCTTATTTCTCGAACCGAGAGATCCATGAATCGGGATCCTGATGCATATAGATACAAATGTTCCAATGGGAGCAAGAATTTCCAGGAACATTTGGAACATTTCGTTTCTGAACAGAAGAACCGTTTTCGAGTAGTGTTCAATCGATTACGTATTAATCAATATTCGATTGATTGGTCCGAGGCTATCGACAAACAAGATTTGTCTAAGTCACTTCCTCTCTTTTTGTCCAAGTCACTTCCCTTTTTGTCCAAGTCACTTCCCCTTTTCTTTGTGAGTATCGGGAATATCCCCATTCATAGGTCCGAGATCCACATCTATGAATTGAAAGGTCCGAATGATCAACTCTGCAATCAGTTGTTAGAATCAATAGGTGTTCAAATCGTTCATTTGAATAAATTGAAACCCTTTTTATTTTTATTGGATGATCATGATACTTCCCAAAGACCGAAATTCTTGATCAATGGAGGAACAATATTACCATTTTTGTTCAAAAAGATACCAAAGTGGATGATTGACTCATTCCATACTAGAAATAATCGCAGG